AATGGTAGTGATTTAACTATAAGCGAAAGTTCTGATGATCTCGATGTAACTCAAAAATACAGGCATTTATGGGTTCAATGCGAAAATTGTTATGGATTAAATTATAAGAAATTTCTTAAGTCAAAAATGTATATTTGTGAACAATGTGGATTTCATTTGAAAATGAGTAGCTCAGATAGAATCGAACTTTCGGTTGATCCAGGTACTTGGGATCCGATGGATGACGACATGGTCTCTATAGATCCCATTGAATTTAATTCAGAAGAGGAACCTTATAAAAATCGTATTGATTCTTATCAAACAAAGACAGGATTAACGGAGGCTGTTCAAACAGGTACAGGGCAACTAAACGGGATTCCCATCGCAATTGGGGTTATGGATTTTCAGTTTATGGGGGGTAGTATGGGATCCGTAGTAGGCGAGAAAATCACCCGTTTGATCGAGTATGCTGCCAATCAAATTTTACCTCTTCTTCTAGTGTGTGCTTCCGGGGGAGCACGCATGCAAGAAGGAAGTTTGAGCTTGATGCAAATGGCTAAAATATCTTCCGCTTTATATGATTATCAATTAAATAAAAAGTTATTCTATGTATCAATTCTTACATCTCCTACTACTGGTGGAGTGACAGCTAGTTTTGGTATGTTGGGGGATATCATTATTGCTGAACCTAATGCCTATATTGCATTTGCGGGTAAACGAGTAATTGAACAAACATTGAATAAGACAGTACCTGAAGGTTCCCAAGCAGCTGAATATTTATTCCATAAGGGCTTATTCGATCCAATCGTACCACGTAATCCTTTAAAGGGTGTTCTGAGCGAGTTATTTCAGTTCCACGCCTTTTTTCCTTTGAATCAAAATTAACTTCAGTAGAGTTCTTAAGTGAAATTTTTTTTTGTGGCGAACAATTAGTTAGTTAGTTTCTCCGAATAAAAATAAAACAAAATCCGAAGAATGGATTTTTCTTTGGTGACATAAGATTTCATTGTACAAATAAGCATGCGGATAATTCTTTTTTTTTTTACCGATATGACGGATTAGTAATCAGCAAACCTCTCTCAACAAAACAACATAAAAAAAGCATTCTTACTTAGAATTCATTGGGGGGCAGGGCAAATAAAAGAATTTCTTGTTCCCCTATTACGTATGTATATATCATTCAAATGGAGAAAATAGAAAATCTTGCATCTTTCTATATCTCCTAATAAGGACCATTTTCCTAGGAATCCCTGCTGTTGGATCGGATTCTAACGAATCCTTCGGTAATTTGTAAGAAATTCTTTAGCTAAGAACAACAGAAGAAGAAAAATAAGTAATAATAATAACGAAAATGGGTTATCATACATATATTTCATGTAGAAAGATGAATAGGTCCGTTTATTTAGTTCTACATTCCTTGCGCTTAGTATATATACTCATTTAGTATACTTAGTATACTTATATACAATTCTATAAGTATACTTAATATACATTTATATACGAATTAGAATATGATAATAATTTGAATATGAATTCAAATTATTATAGGATATCTTTATACCAATAACAGGTACAAATATTAAATCGAGGTACCCTTTCTATGACAATTCTCAACAGCTTTCCCTCTATTTTTGTGCCTTTAGTGGGCCTAGTATTTCCGGCAATGGCAATGGCTTCTTTATTTCTTTATCTTGAAAAAAATAAGATTTTTTAAATCCGATCGGATCAAGGTCAACTCTCATCTAGTTTTTTTTTTCAAGACTTAGCGATGATGGATATCCATTTAGTAGAATAGTGTATAAGACTAAGAGGTGGCTTTCTCCGAGCATAAACGAAAGAGCTCTTATGCATGTGTAAACATGATATATAGGTAAATTAATTCTATCTATTTTCATCTATCTATTTTCATCTATCTATTTTCAACAATAGGCTGTGATCCGAACTCATGTCTGCAATGAAAGTCAATCTATCTATATGTATGTACCGATCTATAGGGACTCATATGAAGGGGATGCTCTGATTTTATTAGATCTAAGCAATTCGATGACTTACTGCTAAGAGTTCATATCAAAATAGTACTAGTTGATGAGAGTTACTTCGGAAACACAAAAAGTAAACTAAAATAGATTTTCTTTTGGTTATTTCCCCAATTCCAATAAAATGCAACTGGAGCTAGTATGTATGAGTTGGCGATCAGAATATATATGGATAGAGTTTATAGCAGGCTCTCGCAAAACAAGCAATTTCTGCTGGGCCCTTATCATTTTTTTAGGTTCATTAGGATTCTTAGTGGTTGGAATTTCTAGTTATCTTGATAGGAATTTGCTATCTTTATTTCCGTCTCAGCAAATCAATTTTTTTCCACAAGGGATCGTGATGTCTTTCTACGGGATCGCGGGTCTCTTTATTAGTTCCTATTTGTGGTGCACAATTACATGGAATGTAGGTAGCGGTTATGATCGATTTGATACAAAAGAGGGAATAGTGTGTATTTTTCGTTGGGGATTTCCTGGAAAAAATCGCCGCATCTTTCTCCGATTCCTTATGAAAGATATTCAGTCCATCAGAATAGAAGTTAAAGAGGGTATTTATGCTCGTCGTGTCCTTTATATAGAAAGCAGAGACTTGGGGGCCATTCCCTTGAATCGTACTGATGAGAATTTGACCCCACGAGAAATTGAGCAAAAGGCTGCGGAATTGGCCTATTTCTTGCGTGTACCAATTGAAGGGTTTTGAAAACTGAACTGAAGAATAAACGCTTTCTCAGCAGGCGGAAACCTCCAAGAATCCTTTTTTTTTTTCATTTTTTCAAAATATTCGAGAGTTTCATTTTTAATAGAAAAAAAGTTCTTTCATTTCGAAATGCGAATAATATTCATTATTTTAATTTGAATCTTTCGGGCATTCGTCGAAAGGGGGAATCGATTCGAATATTTGATCAATTGGGATATCTGGAAACAATATTGTTTTTTATTATTTCTTGATTCAAATTCAAATTCGAATGAAGAATTCGAAGTGGATTCTTCTTCGATTTCTGTAGTTTTTCTACACTAGGTTCAAGGACTAACCGCCGAATCACAACTAAAAAATAAAAAAAGAGACTCGATTTATAGGCGCAATACCTTGGAATAGAACTCATGCTTGATAGAAATATTAGATCGCATAGAATCAACGAATGAGGTGGGTTCATTAACAATTCACAGATGAAAAAATGACAAAAAAGAGCGCATCCATTCCCCTTAGATATCTTTTATCTATAGTATTTGTAGTATTTTTGCCCTGGTGGATCCCTCTCTCATTTAATAAAAGTCTGGAATCCTGGGTTACTAATTGGTGGAATACTAGTCAACCCGAAACCTTTTTGAACGATATTCAGGAAAAGGCTATTCTAGAAAAATTCATAGAATTAGAGGAATTATTCCTCTTGGACGAAATGATAAAGGAATTTCCGGAAAGACATCTAGAAAAGCTTCGTATAGGGCTCCAGAAAGAAAGAGTCCAATTAATCAAGATGCACGATGAGGATCATATCCATACGATTTTTCACTTCTCGACAAATACAATCTGCTTTGTTATTCTAAGTGGTTATTCGATTCTGTGTAATGAAGAACTTTTTATTCTTAACTCTTGGGTTCAAGAATTCCTATATAATTTAAGCGACACAATAAAAGCCTTTTCGATTCTTTTCGTAACTGATTTATGTATCGGATTCCATTCGCCCCGCGGTTGGGAACTACTGATTGGCTATGCCTACAACGATTTTGGATTTGCTCATAATGATATTATTCTATCTGTTCTTGTTTCCACTTTTCCAGTCATTCTAGATACGTTTTTTAAATATTGGCTTTTTTCTTATTTAAATCGTGTATCTCCGTCACTTGTAGTGATTTATCATTCAATGACTGAGTGAAAAGCGATTCCATGATCCAATTCGGATATTTCTGATTTTGTACATAAGCAAAGCATTCAAAGCCGTACTTACCTGACTTTTTCTACCCATCCAGAGGATCCCTCTCAGATTCCAGGAATCCTATATTCCAGTAAAATTATTTCAGTAAATAGCAGAATCGCGGATAGGGAACTATATTAGTGACCTACCTAATTTTATTGTAGAAATTTTCGGGATCAACGATTGGACCATGCAAATTAGAAATACCTTTTCTTCATTAAAGGGAGAGATTACTCGATTCATTTCCGTATCCCTCATGATATATATAATAACTCGGGCATCGATTTCAAATGCATATCCCGTTTTTGCGCAGCAGGGTTTTGAAAATCCACGCGAGGCAACTGGTCGTATTGTATGCGCCAATTGTCATTTAGCTAATAAGCCCGTCGATATTGAGGTTCCACAGGCGGTACTCCCTGATACCGTATTTGAAGCAGTTCTTAGAATTCCGCATGATATGCAACTGAAACAAGTTCTTGCTAATGGTAAAAAGGGGTCTTTGAATGTGGGGGCCGTTCTTATTTTACCAGAGGGGTTTGAATTAGCCCCCTCCGACCGCATTTCGCCCGAGATGAAAGAAAAGATAGGCAAGCTGTCTTTTCAGACCTACCGACCCACTAAAAAAAATATTCTTGTGATAGGGCCAGTTCCTGGTCAGAAATATAGTGAAATCACTTTTCCTATTCTTTCCCCGAACCCTGCGACCAATAAAGATGCTCACTTCTTAAAATATCCAATATACGTAGGTGGGAACAGGGGTAGGGGTCAGATTTATCCCGACGGGAACAAAAGTAACAATACGGTTTATAATGCCACAGCTTCGGGTATAGTAAGCAAAATCATACGAAAAGAAAAAGGGGGATACGAAATAACCATAACGGATGCATCGAATGGGCGTGAAGTAGTTGATATTATCCCTCCAGGACCAGAACTTCGTGTTTCAGAGGGCCAATCTATCAAACTTGATCAACCATTAACAAGTAATCCTAATGTAGGTGGGTTTGGTCAGGCAGATGCAGAAATAGTACTTCAAGACCCATTACGTGTCCAAGGCCTTTTGTTCTTTTTGGCA